ATGACATTGCCATAAATTGACAAAGTAATATGTCCATTTTTTCATCAAAAGGGGCTTCCCGTTTGAAGCAAGAATTGATTTTCCTTTATACCTAACATAATGCATGAAAGGATCCTTCGGCAGCCATAGATTGTCCTGAAAAGCCTTAGCAAAGACTTGTACAAGATGTTCTATTTTTCCATAGAAATATATTCGTTCAAGAAGGGTTCCAGAAGATGTTGAGCGTAAATGAGAAGATTGGTTACGGAGAAAGACGAAGATGGATTCGTATTCACATATATGAGAATTATATAGGAAGAAGAATAATCTTTTATTTCTTTTTGAAAAAGAAAAACTGGCTTTATTTGGAGTATTCAAATTACGACACTCGTGAAGAAAGAATCGTAATAAATGCAAAGAAGAAGCATCTTCTACCCAGTAGCGAAGAGTTTGAACCAAGATTTCCAGATGGACTGGGTAGGGTATTAGTATCTCTAACACATAAATTAAATGTGAAAATTTGTCCTCTAAAAAAGGAAATATTGAATGAATTGATCGTAAATTATGAGATTTGACTATCCCTTTCCTTTCTAGGGAAGATATTAATCGTAAGAAAAACGGAATTTCCACAATGACTGCAAAGCCCTCGGATATTATTTGAGAATACAAATTCTTGTTGCGCCCCAAAAATATATTTTGGTTAGAATCATTAGCAGAAAGAATCAAAGGATTCTGTTGATACTGATACATTTGAGAAATTAAACGTTTCACAATTCGTAAGCTGGATTTATTGTCATACCCCACATTTTCTAACAAAATCGATCTATTTAAACCATGATCATGAGCAAGTGCATAAATATACTCCTGAAAGATAAGTGGATATAAGAAGTAATGTTGTTGAGATCTATTTAGCTCTAAATATTTTTGGAATTCCTCCATTTGAAATTCTAGTTGAACTAAGGATAGAAGATTTGGGGGGTTATCAAATGATACATAGTGCGATACAGCCAAAACAAGGCATTTTATAGTAAAAAGTAAAAAACGAATAGATACCTCGGGTATAGGTAAACTTATCAACAGATTCTCTATCCTCTCTTTTCCATTTAAATTAATTGGTTTATGTTCGTTATAGAATAACAAGACGGTTAAAAATCCTTTCTTTTTTCAACCCAATCGCTCTTTTGATTTTGGAATTTTTTTATCAATATACTGTTTCTTCTACACACCCGTTTCCATTCCATAATGGAAAATGTCAATAGTTAGGATTCATTAAAAAAATAAAGAATCCACTCATGGGAGAAGCCCGTCCCGTATCAGGCACTAATATATTTTTAACGTCTAATTAGATCGGGTAATCATTCAAATAAAGAACAGAAGCTCGTTGCTTTTTCCCTCTAATCAATTAATTGAAGCCATAGAACTCTATCTCTATCCATTTATTCATTCGACCCAACTTGAAATTGAATTCATTTTGCTCCGTTTCAAAAAAAAAAAAGGGTTTGTACCGATTCGGAAAGAATAACATATTATCAGAACTCCTCGTTGATACGACATGCTATTTTTTCCATTCATTCCCTTTCAGGATCAGTCGTGGTCTTCCAAACTTTACCAATGGTATGGACGAATCCTTCGCTTCATCCAAATGTGTAAAAGATCCTAGCCGCACTTAAAAGCCGAGTACTCTACCGTTGAGTTAGCAACCCGAATCGAATAAAAAGAATATGTAGATACAATCAGAATCAAAAAAAAAGATTAGACAAGGCAATCAAACCGTTGAACTAAGAAAGAAAAAATCTAAAAAAAAAAAGATTTTTGAAATTGATTCGGAACATCAAAATGAATGGATGAGACGAAAATACAAGAAATTCTCTGATAAAAAAAAAGAAAAAGATAGAGAAATATCAAAATTTATAGACCACCTCTTATGTTATCGACCTTTCAATCAAAAAATCCTTTTTGTATCAAAGCGAATCCAACGAACCTCTCATTTGAATGATGTAAGGTAAAAAAAACCTGCGCTATCGGACAGAAAGAAATCGATCCGCTTATGACGACGAATTATATTTGTTCGATACACTGTTGTCAATATAAATGTTGAGAAAAGAATACAGCGGAAAAATTTCAATTTCAAGAAAAAACTTGTGTTGGATTGGCACTACATAGATGCAAAAAAGTTTAGATGGGGGAATAAATAAGGAAGAAGTAGAAAAAATATCGTATTCAATCAATAAAATAATAAGTAGAATAAACAAAATGGATTCCTTGTTTATTACTTGTTAGTAGAGTTCCGAGGAAAACCGCCCGATTGAAGAAAATGTCGGAATTTTCTATTTATAGGATCAACCCCCTAAGGTTTTGTCACATGTAATTCTATGGAAGCAGTGATAATGATAAATAGAATAGAGTCCCAAAAAGGGGGAAATAAAAAAACATAGTATAGAAAAGTTATACAAAATTATATACGAATCACAACCACCTTTTATTTCCTTAATTTTATTTCGTTTATTTAATTGGAGCAAAATTACTTAAAAACCTCCGCCTTCTTTAAAATATCCCGAACAGTTCCTGTAGGCTGAGCCCCTTTTTCAAGGAAATATAGAATAGCAGGAACGTTTAAATAACTTTGATTCTTTATCGGATCATAAAAACCCACTTTCCGAAGATCTCTTCCTTCTCTTCGGGATCGAACATCAATTGCAACAATTCGATAGACGGCTCATTGGGATAGATGTAAGTAAATGAACAAGACCCCCCCTAGAAACGTATAGGAAGTTTTCTCCTCGTACGGCTCGAGAAAAAATGATTCGAGGTTTTGTCTATGTATAGAATTCTATAGAATTCTAATGAATGGCAAAAGAGTTGATAAAATAAAGTAGACTAGAATTTACCTCCTTTTTCTTTTCGTCCTTCCTGAAAAAAAGAAAAAATCATTTGTACTCATAACTCAAGTTGGATAATAGCTGAAAAGAAAATAAAATCTTTAGGCAATTTTTTCATTTATTGAATGGTCTTTAACCCCCCCTGTTTGTCTCGTTTAAAATAAAATACAATCTATTTGGATTCTTTATTTTGATCTAGTTATTGAGACAATTGAAATGGCGTTTCCTTGTTCTGGGATCCTTTTTCTTTGTTTTAAATCATTGGGTTTAGACATTACTTCGGTGCCTTCTTAATCCTTCCAAAATGGCAGCAACATACCCCTTTTGTGATTTCTTTGTATCAAAGATACATACGAGCGGTTGATTCCCGCGTGATACACTTTGAATCGAAAAAGTTTTTTCAATTCCAACAAATTTTCCTTTTGAATTGAAAACTTGCCCGAATCGGACCCTTTCAATTTCTATATTGATGATATACTTACGAAGTTGTTCCGCTTTATTGGCATTAACCCTAGATCCTTGCTCCTATGAATCAATAGTTTCTACTCGAGCTCCATCATGTACTATTTCCTTTACAACCCCAAAAAAGAGGGGTTCTAGCGGAACAGAACAAACGATGTCGAGCCAAGAGCACCTTTATTCCTATATAAAATAGAAAATGGCGGATGTAAGAATAAGAATCCACATCGGATCGTGTCCTTCAAGTCGCACGTTGCTTTCTACCACATCGTTTCAAACGAAGTTTTACCATAACACTCCTCTAATTTGGAACCAGTATGGAATTGATTCAATTATGGAATCATGAATAGTCATTGGTTCAGTCGGTACATAGACATATTAATCTATACTTTTTTCTTCTCTACGTAGAACGTAGATGGGAAATCTTTTTTTTTGAAGAAATCTTAGCAAGACCCCACCTTTTATTATATGAATGTAACATTTTTTTATAAAAAAAGGCAAACTAACAGAAATATAAAAATAACATAAATAACACAAATAAATGAATTTTTTTTACTCTGCATCTTCAAATGACTCAATAGGAGAGACTGACCCATCTCCCACTTCTTTGAATACCAAAGATTCAACTCATAAGGAATCATTAAAACCCTTTTCTAATCGATTTCCTATTTCAACATCATAATTTGAATAAAGTTTTACAGTAAAGACTTCATCGTTAAATATTTCAATATTTAACATTTTAATTCTTTTTCACAAAAACGAAAGACTGCTGTCACTGAAATAGAACGAAATCGAATTATAACACTACATACATATTAAGTTATTCCTCATTTTATATGTATTTTTTTACCTGAAATTGAGTAATCTTTCTGCAATCTGGGCATAAAGTGAATAAAATAGATGAATTACCCCCATCTCAATCGTTCCATAGATTTACAATTATTCATTAGAGCCAAACACAAAATACCTAAAAAGTTCAAAGAAAATACGTATGTAAGTTGATTCATTGTTAATGAGATTCGGACAGACACATATATTTAAATGAATACCTACGGTTGCGGATTAAGACCTATCTACCCCCCCCCGAATTCTCTGGGAATGTTGAATCAGAAATAAAAAGTCTACTTTTTACGGAAGGGGGCGGGCTGTCTAGAGACAAAGACAAACAAGTCCAGATTAAGCCCGCCCCCCTCATTTTTTATTTTACCTATCTTAAGAGACTTAATTCCTGAATGTAATAACCCCCTCTTGTTTAGAATTCAGAGATCCAAAAAATTGGGCTACCTCTTTTAAGTTTAATGGATAGGGAAAAATAAATCGGGAAGATAGGTTTTTTCTTATTGCGATTCGGATCATTGAAAATTCAAATAGATAGAAGACGGAAGGTTTTTCTAAGTAACTAACTTCCTTTAAACAGAACGTTATTTACAAAAGCAACCTTTACTCCGATAGAAGGGATATGCCCTGGGACGGAAGGATTCGAACCTCCGAATAGCGGGACCAAAACCCGTTGCCTTACCACTTGGCCACGCCCCATTTAGATTTCTATTCGACACTAATAAGGAATATTATTAGTATTGAATCTTGGTCAATTCCAGTCCAAATATATATAGAAAATCTTTCTAAAATAGATTAGATTCTTGCTAGGATTTTAACACGTGTAGATAAATAATTCAACAGAAT